GAAACCATTTCATAGAAGTTCATTGATATCTGCTTTTTATAAAGCAAATCGACTTCGATTCTTGAATAATCCACATCACTTCTGCTTCTATTGTAACAAAGGATTCCCTTTTTTTGTGGAAAAGGCCCGTATCAATAATTATGATTTTACGTATGGACAATTCCTCAATATCTTGTTCATTCGCAACAAAATATTTTCTTTCCGCGGCGGTAAAAAAAAATATGCTTTTTTGGAGAGAGATACTATTTCACCAATTGAGTTACAGGTGTCTAACATATTCATACCTAACTATTTTCCACAAAATGGTGACGAAAGGTATAACTTGTACAAATCTTTTCATTTTCCGATTCGATCCGGTCCATTCGTTCGTAGAGCTATTTACTCGATCGCAGACATTTCTGGAACACTTCTAACAGAAGGACAAATAGTCAGTTTTGAAAGAACTTATTGTCAACCCCTTTCAGATATGAATCTGTCTGATTCAGAAGGGAAGAACTTGCATCAGTATCTCAATTTCAATTCAAACCTGGGTTTGATTCACACTCCATGTTCTGAGAAATATTTACCATCCGAAAAGAGGAAAAAACGGGGTCGTTGTCTAAAGAAATGCCTTGAGAAGGGGCAGATGTATAGAACCTTTCAACGAGATAGTGCTTTTTCAACTCTCTCAAAATGGAATATATTCCAAACATATATGCCATGGTTCCTTACTTCGACAGGATACAAATATATAAATTTGATATTTTTAGATACTTTTTCAGACCTATTGCCGATACTAAGTAGCAGCCAAAAATTTTTATCCATTTTTCATGATATTATGCATGGATCAGATATATCATGGCGAATTCTTCAGAAAAAATTGTGTCTTCCACAATGGAATATGATAAGTGATATTTCGAGTAAGTGTTTACATAATCTTCTTCTGTCCGAAGAAATGATTCATCGAAATAATGAGTCACCATTGATATCGACACATCTGAGATCGCCAAATGTTCGGGAGTTCCTCTATTCAATCCTTTTCCTTCTTCTTATTGCTGGATATCTCGTTCGTACACATCTTCTCTTTGTTTCTCGAGCCTATAGTGAGTTACAGACAGAGTTCGAAAGGGTCAAATCTTTGATGATTCCATCATACATGATTGAGTTGCGAAAACTTCTGGATAGGTATCCTCCATCTGAACTGAATTCTTTCTGGTTAAAGAATCTCTTTCTAGTTGCTGTGGAACAATTAGGAGATTCTCTAGAAGAAATACGGGGTTCCGCTTCTGGCGGCAACATGCTATGGGGTGGTCCCGCTTATGGGGTCAAATCAATACGTTCTAAGAAGAAATATTTGAATAGAAATCTCATCGATATCATCGATTTCATAAGTCTCATACCAAATCCCATCAATCGAATCGATTTTTCGAGAAATACGAGACATCTAAGTCATACAAGTAAAGAGATCTATTCATTGATAAGAAAAAGAAAAAACGTGAACGGTGATTGGATTGATGATAAAATAGAATCGTGGGTCTCGAACAGTGATTCGATTGGTGATAAAGAAAGAGAATTCTTGGTTCAGTTCTCCACCTTAACGACAGAAAAAAGGATTGATCAAATTCTATTGAGTCTGACTCATAGTGATCATTTATCAAAGAATGACTCTGGTTATCAAATGATTGAACAACCGGGAGCAATTTACTTACGATACTTAGTTGACATTCATAAAAAGTATCTAATGAATTATAAGTTCAATACATCCTGTTTAGCAGAAAGGCGGATATTCCTTGCTCATTATCAGACAATCACTTATTCACAAACCTCCTGTGGGGCTAATAGTTTTCATTTCCCATCTCATGGAAAACCCTTTTCGCTCCGTTTAGCCCTATCCCTCTCTAGGGGTATTTTAGTGATAGGTTCTATAGGAACTGGACGATCCTATTTGGTCAAATACCTAGCGACAAACTCCTATGTTCCTTTCATTACAGTATTTCTGAACAAGTTCCTGGATAACAAGCCCGAGGGTTTTCTTGTTGATGATAGTGACGATATTGATGATAGTGACGGCCGTGACCTTGATACGGAGCTGGAGCTTCTAACTATGATGAATGCGCTAACTATGGATATGATGCCGGAAATAGACCTATTTTATATCACCCTTCAATTCGAATTAGCAAAAGCAATGTCTCCTTGCATAATATGGATTCCAAACATTCATGATCTGGATGTGAATGAGTCGAATTACTTATCCCTCGGTTTATTAGTGAACTATCTCTCCAGGGATTGTGAAAGATGTTCCACTAGAAATATTCTTGTTATTGCTTCGACTCATATTCCCCAAAAAGTGGATCCCGCTCTAATAGCTCCGAATAAATTAAATACATGCATTAAGATACGAAGGCTTCTTATTCCACAACAACGAAAGCACTTTTTCACTCTTTCATATACTAGGGGATTTCACTTGGAAAAGAAAATGTTCCATACTAATGGATTCGGGTCCATAACCATGGGTTCCAAT